AGGTACAGGTCAACTAAACGGTATTCCGGTAGCCCTTGGGGTTATGGATTTTCAGTTTATGGGGGGTAGTATGGGATCCGTAGTAGGCGAAAAAATAACTCGTTTGATCGAGTATGCTACCAATCAATGTTTACCTCTTATTTTAGTGTGTTCTTCCGGAGGAGCACGAATGCAAGAAGGAAGTTTAAGTTTGATGCAAATGGCTAAAATTTCTTCGGTTTTATGTGATTATCAATCAAGTAAAAAGTTATTCTATATATCAATTCTTACATCTCCTACTACCGGTGGGGTGACAGCTAGTTTTGGTATGTTGGGGGATATCATTATTTCCGAACCCTATGCCTATATTGCATTTGCGGGTAAAAGAGTAATTGAACAAACATTGAACAAAGCCGTGCCTGAAGGTTCACAAGCGGCTGAAGCTTTATTACATAAGGGCTTATTGGATGCAATTGTACCACGTAATCTTTTAAAAGGTATTGTGAGTGAGTTATTTCAGCTCCATGCTTTTTTTCCTTTGAACAAAAAAGAAATCAAATAGAATAGTTAGTTTAGTTAGTTTATCAGAATTCAACGAAAACCCTGAAAAATTAATTTTTCTTTCGAATCCTTTTTTTATCGATATTCTTGGTTACTACTCAGTAAACCTCTATCAACAAGATAAAAAGTGACTTTTTTGCTTTCGGGAAGTTCAAATTAGACTAGACAAATAAAACTAAGTTCTTTTTCCTCTCTTGCTTGCATATGTATAGATAATTCAAATAGAGATATATACAGATCTATAGAGAGTCTTCCATCTTTTTGCATTTCCCGAAAATTCCCTGTTGTTGGATCAGATTCTAATCAATTTTGGAGAAATTTTAAATTGAATAAAAATTTTTATTTATTAATGACTATGTAGAAGACAAAAAGAACAAAAAGAATAATAAATCTAACAAGGGGATTATTATACATCTATTTTATTTTGAAAAATTAATAAGTCCATTTATTTAGTTTGGCGTTTCTTGTACCTATTTTTTGATTCTATTTCTATAGAGGTTCTATTCTATCTATTTCTATTAGGTTGTATATTAGTATTAGATATCTATTTTATATATTTACTTAAAGATACTTAGTATAATTATATAATATATATAATAGAAATAATCAAAATACAAGATATTCTAAGATATCTTTAGAATTAAGAATATAACAATAACAGGTATAAATATTAAATTGAGGTACCCATTTTATGACAACTTTCAATAACTTACCCTCTATTTTGGTGCCTTTAGTTGGCCTAGTCTTTCCAGCACTTGCAATGGCTTCTTTATTTCTTCATATTCAAAAAAATAAGATTTTTTAGATCGGATGAGACCTAATCGTATCACTCCTTTTTTATTTTAAAAACTTCGATTCGATAAGACCCTTTTGGTAGAAAATTGTATAACACATAGATTCCTACAAACATAATTAAAAAAAGCTCTTATCCATGTGTAAACGTATTATATGGGTAAATAAATTTGCGCTCTTTTGAAAAATGGATCATCATGGGGCCGATGTATGAAATTCAAGTCAATGTATTTATTTGTCTGTATATAGTTATAGGGGATCATATAAAGGAAGGAGATATTATTATTTTAGATAGAAACAATTCTATGAATTACTCCTAAGGTAAAGGTTCACAACAAAATAGTTGATGAGAGTTACTTTGAAAACAAAAAAAGGAAAGTCGTATTTTCTCAATTCCAAAAAATTGTATAACTGGATCTAATATATATGAGTTGGCGATCAGAATCTATATGGATAGAATTTATAACGGGGTCTCGAAAAACAAGTAATTTCTGCTGGGCCTTTATCCTATTTTTAGGTTCATTAGGATTCTTTTTGGTTGGAACTTCCAGTTATCTTGGTAGAAATTTTATATCGTTATTTGCGTCTCAGCAAATCATTTTTTTTCCACAAGGGATTGTGATGTCTTTCTATGGGATCGCAGGTCTCTTTATTAGTTGCTATTTGTGGTGCACTATTTTGTGGAATGTGGGTAGTGGTTATGATCTTTTCGACCAAAAAGAAGGAATAGTGCGTATTTTTCGTTGGGGATTTCCTGGAAAAAGTCGTCGCATCTTTTTACGATTCCTTATGAAAGATATTCAGTCCATCAGAATAGAAGTTAAAGAGGGTGTTTCTGCTCGGCGTGTCCTTTATATGGAAATTCGAGGTCAAGGGGCTATTCCTTTAATTCGTACTGATGAGAATTTTACTACACGAGAAATTGAGCAAAAAGCTGCTGAATTGGCTTACTTCTTGCGTGTACCAATTGAAGTATTTTGAAATAGACGAAATGCTTTGTCAGTAGGAAAAAAAACTAAAAAATTTCTTTCTTTTTTTTTCAATTGAACATTCATCTATTCTTTTATGCTCGTTTTTTTTTGATATATTTGATAGAAAAGAAAGGGAGTTTCTTCGTCTCGAAAATAGAATAATATTTTTTAGTTGAAAAATTTGAAAAAGTTCTTTTAGTATTGCTCGAAAAAAGGGGGGAATAACATCCTGGAAATCCAAATTTTTTCTTGATTCAAATTGGAAGTGTATTCTGAGTCTATTTATGTATTCTTTCTAGATTCAAAGCAAAGACTAAGTATTGAATAAAAAGAAAAAATTTGGATTCATAGGCTCAATACATTCTATTCGAATTAGAATAGAAACTCATGCTCGATAGAAATAATAGATCTAATAGAATCAACAAATGCGGTAGGTTCATTAACAATTCACAGATTCAAAATGGCAAAAAAGAAAACATTCATTCCTTTTTTTTATTTTACATCTATAGTCTTTTTGCCCTGGTTGATCTCTCTCTGCTGTAATAAAAGTTTGAAAACTTGGATTACTAATTGGTGGAATACTAGACAATGCGAAACTTTTTTGAATGATATTCAAGAAAACAGTGTTCTAGAAAAATTCATACAATTAGAGGAACTATTCCAGCTGGATGAAATGATAAAGGAATACCCAGAAACCTATTTACAACAATTTCGTCTAGGAATCCACAAAGAAACGATCCAATTCATCAAGATACACAATGAGTATCGTATCCATACAATCTTGCACTTCTCGACAAATCTAATATCTTTGGTTATTCTAAGTGGTTATTCCTTTTGGGGTAAGGAAAAGCTTTTTATTCTGAATTCTTGGGTTCAAGAATTTGTATATAATTTAAGTGATACAATTAAAGCTTTTTCGATTCTTTTATTAACTGATTTATGTATCGGATTCCATTCGCCTCACGGTTGGGAACTAATGATTGGTTATATTTACAAAGATTTTGGGTTTGCTCATTATGAGCAAATTTTATCTGGTCTAGTTTCTACTTTTCCAGTCATTCTTGATACAATTTTTAAATATTGGATCTTTCGTTATTTAAATCGTGTATCTCCGTCACTTGTAGTGATTTATCATGCAATAAATGACTAAAAAATGATTCACTGATCCAATTCTAATCTTTCTTACTTTATACATCATAACCAAATCAACGTCGTATTTACTTTACTCTTTTTACCCACGAGGGATTCTTTGTATATTTCAACAAAAAATTTTTCTTTTTTCAGTAAATGTAAATAGCAGAATTGTGGCTAGGGAAGTATATTATCGACCTACCTAACTTTATTGTAGAAATTTTCGAGATAAATGATTGGACCATGCAAACTAGAAATACCTTTTCTTGGATAAGGGAAGAGATTACTCGCTCCATATCTGTCTCACTCATGATATATATAATAACTTGGGCATCCATTTCAAGTGCATATCCGATTTTTGCCCAGCAGAATTATGAAAATCCACGAGAGGCAACTGGGCGTATTGTATGTGCCAATTGCCATTTAGCTAGTAAGCCGGTGGATATTGAGGTTCCACAAGCGGTACTTCCTGATACTGTATTTGAAGCAGTTGTTAAAATTCCTTATGATATGCAATTAAAACAAGTTCTAGCTAATGGTAAAAAAGGAGCTTTGAATGTGGGAGCTGTTCTTATTTTACCGGAGGGGTTTGAATTAGCCCCCCCCGATCGTATTTCACCTGAGATGAAAGAAAAGATAGGAAATCTGTCTTTTCAGAATTATCGCCCCAATAAAAAAAATATTCTTGTGATAGGTCCTGTTCCTGGTCAAAAATATAGTGAAATAACCTTTCCTATTCTTGCCCCAGACCCTGCTACTAATAAAGATGTTCACTTCTTAAAATATCCTATATACGTAGGTGGAAACAGGGGAAGGGGTCAGATTTATCCTGATGGTAGCAAAAGTAACAATACAGTTTATAATGCTACCGCAGGAGGGATAATAAGCAAAATTTTACGAAAAGAAAAAGGTGGGTACGAAATAACCATAGTGGATGCATCAAATGGACGCCAAGTGATTGATATTATCCCTCGAGGCCTAGAACTTCTTGTTTCAGAGGGCGAATCCATTAAACTCGATCAACCATTAACGAGTAATCCTAATGTGGGTGGATTTGGTCAGGGGGATGCGGAAATAGTACTTCAAGATCCATTACGTGTCCAAGGCCTTTTGTTCTTCTTAGGATCGGTTGTTTTGGCACAAATCTTTTTGGTTCTTAAAAAGAAACAGTTTGAGAAGGTTCAATTATCCGAAATGAATTTTTAGATCTGTCTATTTAGCTTTATAAAATTCGTAAAAAAGAACCAAAAAAATTATGAAAAGCCTTTTGCCTCGCTTTAGATTTTCTATTCCTTTTCGACCAAGTGTCAGGAATTACTTGTATCATAGTCTTAATCCTAGTATGTATATTGAGAAGAATTGACTTTACCCCCTTTTCCTTATTTTTCAATACAAATTTGAAAAAACAAAATGGGAAGGGGTGTGATGTAACTCTGTCGTTATTGACCAATTGAAATTGATAGAATGTATAAATAATCAAGAGTTTTTTCTATTAGAATGGAAAAATTTCACTAGATACTAAAATAAGATAAGGAAAGCAAGCGCAGAAAAAAAGGGAACCATAAA